AAGTTACGAGCCCCTTATAACGATCCAATGAAAAAGCAAGGTCAAAAAAATGATTTTTGTTTTTTAACAATTTTTGGAATGGAAGCTGAACTACCTTTTGGTTCTCCCAGAAAAAAACTTTCATTTTTTGAACCGATTTTAAAAGAACTCAAAAAAAAAATAAAAAAATTGCAAAAGAAATGTTTTATAATTCTAGGAATTTTTAAAGAACAAACAAAATTGTTTCTAAATGTCTCAAAAAAACCAAAAAAATGGATCATTAAAAACATTCTGTTTATAAAAGAAATAATAAAAGAACTCTCAAAAATAAACCCAATTATATTATTTGGATTGAGAGAAATAGAAGTATATGAATTGAGTGAAATTAAAAAAGATTCAATAATCAGTAATCGGATGATTCAGGAATCGTCCATTCAAATTAGATCTCAGGATTGGACAAATTATTCATTAACAGAAAAAAAAATGCAAGATCTGACTGATAGAATAAACACAATCATAAATCAAATAGAAAAAATTACAAAAGACAAGAAAAAGGGATTTATAACTTCAGATAGAAATTTGAGTTCTAACAAAATAAGTTATGATGATAAAAGATTGGAATCACAAAAAAATATTTGGCAGATATTAAAAAGAAGAACTGCTCGATTAATCCGTAAATCCCATTATTTTATAATATTTTTCATTGAAAAGATATACATAGATATCTTTCTATCTATGATTAATATTCCTAGTATCAATACACAACTTTTTCTTGAATCAACAAAAAAAATTATTAATAAAAACATTAACAGTAATGAAGCAAATCAAGAAAGAATTAATAAAACAAATCAAAGTTTAATTCAATTTATTTCGATTATAAAAGAGTCACTTTCTAATACTAATATTAGTTTTAGTCAAAAAAATTCAAAGACTTTTTTTGACTTATCTTACTTTTCACAAGCATATGTATTTTACAAATTATCACAAACCCAACTTATTAAGTTAGAGAAATTGAAATACGTATTTCAATATAATGGAAACCCCCTTTTTCTTAAGAATGAAATAAAGGATTCTTTTGTTGTAAGACAAGAACTATTTCATTCCGAATTAAGACCTAAGAATCTTCGCAATTCTGGAATGAATCAATGGACAAATTGGTTAAGGAGTCATTATCAATATCAATGTGATGTATCTCAAATTAAATGGTCGAGAGTAGTACCACAAAAATGGCGAAATATATTGAACTGTATAGCTCAAAATAAAGATTTATATAAAGATTTGTGTGATTTATATGAAAAAGATGAATTAATTCACTACGAAAAAAAAACAAAAATGGAAACGGATTTATTATTGAATCAAAAGGATAATTTTAAAAAACAATATAGATATGATCTTTTAGCATATAAATCTATAAATTCTGAAACTAAGAAGTACTCTTCAATTTATGGATCACCATTACAAGTAAAAACTAACCAAGATATTTTTTATAATTACAACACACATAAACAAAAATCATTTAATATGGTAGAAGATGATATTCGAGATATGGATAAAAATACGGATAGAAAATATTTTGATTGGAGAATTCTCGATTTTTGTCTTAAAACGAAAGTCGATATTGAGGCCTGGATCAATATTGATACTGACACTAACAGTAATAAATATACTAAGACTAGGGTTAATAAGTATCAAATAATTGATAAAATCAAAAATAAAGGTCTTTTTTATCTCACACTTCAGCAAGATCAAAAAATCAACCTATCCAATCAAAAACCCCTTTTGGATTGGATGGGAATGAATGAAGAAATACTAAGTCGTCCCATATCAAATCTGGAACTTTGGTTCTTGCCAGAATTTGTGAGACTTTATAATACGTATAAAATGAAACCGTGGGTTATACCAATTAAATTACTACTTTTTAATTCTAATATAAAAAAAAATGCTAGTGAAAACAAAAGCATCACTGGAAATAAAAAAAGAGATCCTTTTATATCAATATCGGCGAATGAAAAAAAATCTCTTGAATTAGAAAACCGAAATCAAGGAGAAAAAGAATCCACGGGCCAAGCAGATCTTAAATCAGCTCTTTCAAACCAAGAAAAAGATGTTGAAGAAGATTATACGGGATCGGACATGAAAAAACATAGAAATAAAAAGCAATACAAGATCAATACAAAAGCGGAGTTTGATTTCTTCCTAAAAAGGTATTTGTATTTTCAATTGAGATGGGATGATTCTTTAAATAAAAAAATAATCAATAACATCAACGTATATTGTCTCCTGCTTAGACTGATAAATCCAAGAGAAATTACTATATCCTCTATTCAAAGGGGCGAAATGAGTCTGGATATTTTGACGATTCAGAAAGATGTAACTCTTACAGAATTTATTAAAAGGGGATTTTTGATTATTGAACCAATTCGTCTAGCTATAAAAAATGATGGAAAATTTATTATGTATCAAACCCTCGGTATTTCATTAGTTCATAAAAGTAAACATCAAATAAATCAAAGATACCGAGAAAAAAAGCATGTTGATAAGAATTCTGATGAAGTCATTACAAAACATCAAAAGATGACTGGAAATAGATATAAAAAAAATTATGATTTGTTTGTTCCTGAAAATATTTTATCGCCTAGACGTCGTAGAGAATTGCGAATTCTAATTTGTTTAAATTCTAAGAATAGACATAGAAAGGCATCTTTTTGTAATGGGAATGAGGTAAACAGTCAAGTTGTGGATAAAAGCAAAAAATATAAAAAAAAACTTCTAAAATTAAAGCTATTTCTTTGGCCCAATTATCGATTAGAAGATTTAGCTTGTATGAATCGTTATTGGTTTAATACCAATAATGGCAGTTGTTTCAGTATGGTAAGGATACATATGTATCCGCGATTGAAAATTCATTAATAGTACATTTTTCCTATATTTACCATACCATATCTGGTCTATGACGCCAAAGAGATGCACGCATACATTGTCTTACATTCCATTCTGATACATGATACTAATTCAATGACATATCAATTAGATCTAGAATGAACAAAATTTTCTTATTTTAGGTCTAAACTTTTATCTTTTGTGAGTGAAGAAACCAACCATACTTTTGTATCCCCTTTCAAATCCAATTTTAAAATGAAAATAGGATTGAGTAAGTTTTATTAAATTAAAAAAATTAGAAATTAATAACGAAATTCAAATTATTGTATATACCAAATAAAAATTAGGGGCATTATTATTACTGATCAATAAAGATATCTATCAATAAAAAATATCTTAAAATAAAAAGAGGGGGGGAGAGAAGATTTCAGTTTATGGTAAAAAATTCATTCATCTCAGTTATTTCACAAGAAGAAAAAGACGAAAACAGAGGATCTGTTGAATTTCAAATAGTTAGTTTCACCAATAGGATACGAAGACTTACTTCACATTTACAATTACACAAAAAAGACTATTTATCTCAGAGAGGTTTACGTAAAATTCTGGGAAAACGCCAACGATTACTGTCTTATTTGTCAAAGAAAAATAGAATATGTTATAAAGAATTAATTAATCGGTTGGATATTCGGGAGTCAAAAACTCGTTAATTTTATTTTTATAAAGGCATTTTGAATTATTTGATTTATTAGATCTTGAATTTTAATGAACTTTTTTTCGTTTTCAGCAATTCATGAAAGAATGAATCGAGGAAAAACCTATGAATATACCGGCTACAAGAAAAGACCTCATGATAGTCAATATGGGCCCCCACCACCCATCAATGCATGGTGTTCTTCGACTCATCATTACTCTAGATGGTGAAGATGTTATTGACTGTGAACCAATATTGGGTTATTTACACCGAGGAATGGAAAAAATTGCGGAAAATCGAACAATTATACAATATTTGCCTTATGTAACACGGTGGGATTATTTAGCTACTATGTTCACAGAAGCAATAACTGTAAACGGACCGGAACAGTTGGGAAATATTCAAGTACCTAAAAGAGCCAGCTATATCAGAATAATTATGTTGGAGTTGAGTCGTATAGCTTCTCATCTGTTATGGCTCGGTCCTTTTATGGCGGATATTGGTGCACAAACTCCCTTTTTCTATATTTTCAGAGAAAGAGAATTAGTATATGATCTATTCGAAGCTGCCACCGGTATGAGAATGATGCATAATTATTTTCGTATCGGAGGAGTAGCGGCCGATCTACCTCATGGCTGGATAGATAAATGTTTGGATTTCTGCGATTATTTTTTAACAAGAGTTGCTGAATATCAAAAACTTATTACACGAAATCCTATTTTTTTAGAACGAGTCGAGGGAGTAGGCATTATTGGTAGAGAGGAAGTAATAAATTGGGGTTTATCGGGACCAATGCTACGAGCTTCCGGAATACAATGGGATCTTCGTAAAGTTGATCATTATGAATGTTACGACGAATTTGATTGGGAAGTACAGTGGCAAAAAGAAGGAGATTCATTGGCTCGTTATCTAGTCCGAATTGGTGAAATGATAGAATCCGTAAAAATTATTCAACAGGCCCTGGAAGGAATTCCAGGGGGACCCTATGAGAATTTAGAAATACGATACTTTGATAGAGAAAGGAATCCGGAATGGAATGATTTTGAATATCGATTTATTAGTAAAAAGCCGTCTCCTACATTTGAATTGCCGAAACAAGAACTTTATGTGAGAGTAGAAGCCCCAAAGGGAGAATTGGGAATTTTTCTCATAGGGGATCAGAGTGGTTTTCCTTGGAGATGGAAAATTCGCCCACCGGGTTTTATCAATTTGCAAATTCTTCCGCGGTTAGTTAAAAGAATGAAATTGGCTGATATTATGACGATACTAGGTAGTATAGATATCATTATGGGAGAAGTTGATCGTTGAAATGATAATTGATACACCGGAAGTACAAGATATCGATTCTTTTTCTAGATTAGAATTTTTTAAAGAGGTTTATGGAATTCTATGGGTTCTTGTTCCTATTTTGACTCTTGTAGTGGGAATCACAATAGGCGTACTGGTAATTGTATGGTTAGAAAGAGAAATATCGGCAGGGATACAACAACGTATTGGACCTGAATACGCCGGCCCTTTGGGAGTTCTTCAAGCTCTAGCAGATGGGACAAAACTACTTTTCAAAGAAAATCTTTTTCCATCTAGGGGGGATACTCGTTTATTCAGTATCGGGCCATCCATAGCAGTCATATCAATTTTAGTAAGCTATTCAGTAGTTCCTTTTGGATATCACCTTGTTTTAGCGGATCTCAATATCGGTGTTTTTTTATGGATTGCCATTTCCAGTATTGCTCCAATTGGACTTCTTATGTCGGGATACGGGTCAAATAATAAATATTCCTTTTTAGGCGGTCTACGAGCTGCTGCTCAATCGATTAGTTATGAAATACCATTAACTTTATGTGTGTTATCAATATCTCTACGTGCGATTCGTTGATACATAGACATAAACTTTTCTCTATTCCTTCCTTTCAAGGAAAGGGTTGGAATGGATTGAGTAGATATCTTAATTTTTTTTTATTCATTATTCGGGTTGATGAACTAAATAAAATAGTTATATGAGTGAAAGAAAACAGCTTATATATAAATTCGCAGTAAAAAGATTGATTCTCATTTTCTATGTATAAGAGTTAGAGAGTTAAGCGGAAATAAACATAAACAGAAGAGACCGTTTCCCCCAAGATTGGTTGATTAGTCATCCTGACTTGAAGCGGGTTCAAAAGATCAACCGTATTGAGTTTTCACTATCATTTTTATGTATTAGCATAACGGGGGATTGAGCAAAAACGAGTGGATGGTTAGAAACACGAACATATGTAAAGGATTAGTAATGGAGATTATGTAAATTCTCCAAAAGGACATTTTTACATAATATACAAACAAAGAATACTAATTGGGGCTTTAAGTTGGTAGAAATGATCAGGCAGTACTCCCCATGACACGATTCCAATCCAGAGTATACTCCTATCCACCGATTTAATAAATAACTATTCGAAACGAAATAATCCTTTACTTTATTTTGAAAGCCCTCTTTTTCTCAGAAATAGAAAGAAGAATAGGAACGAAAAAAAAAAAAAAAAAAGATATACTTTATTTATTCTTTGTTACTTTTATTCTTTCCCATATACATATTAATAGATATATAATTTGTGTCATAATTCATTAATTAATATAGAATTTTTTTTCGTACGTGAAACCAACGGGTTATTGATATTTTTACAAGAAGTATTTTATTGAACAGTTAAGTTATTACTGAACAAAGAAGAATTGAAAATTGAAATTATTAAATTAAAGAAAGGATGAGATCAATTCAGAAGTACTTTTTTTATTTAATTTTGAATTAAAATAATTATAACAGACAGAATTCAATTGGTCTAATTTGGGACCGGCCGATAGTTATCCATCCTACAAACATATCAAGATTCAAAAAAGAATACTGACGCGGTCCCTATATTTATTTCTGGCCTTCAAGGAGCCGTATGAGGTGAAAATCTCATGTACGGTTCTGTAATAGCGATGGTAACAGTGATGGTATCACCGACTATAATTATCTAACAGTTCAAGTACAATTGATATTGTTGAGGCGCAATCAAAATATGGTTTTTGGGGATGGAATTTGTGGCGTCAGCCTATAGGGTTTATCATTTTTATTATTTCTTCCCTAGCAGAATGTGAGAGATTACCTTTTGATTTACCAGAAGCAGAAGAAGAGTTAGTAGCAGGTTATCAAACCGAATACTCGGGTATAAAATTTGGGTTATTTTATGTTGCTTCCTATCTAAACCTATTGGTTTCTTCATTATTTGTAACAGTTCTTTACTTGGGAGGTTGGAATATATCTATTCCGGACATATATGTTTCTGAGCTTTTTGAAATAAATAAAACATGTGGAGTTTTTGGAGCGATAATTGGTATCTTTATTACATTAGCTAAAACTTATTTGTTCTTGTTCATTCCTATCACAACAAGATGGACTTTACCGAGGCTAAGAATGGACCAACTATTGAATCTTGGATGGAAATTTCTTTTACCTATTTCTCTCGGTAATCTATTATTAACAACTTCTTTCCAACTCTTTTCACTGTAAAGTAACATTCTATATTCACAACGTGTCTCAAACAAGAGAAATAAACAAACATAAAACTATTCATATATATATTAACGATATGTTCTCTATGGTAACTGGGTTCATGAATTATGGTCAACAAACAGTACGAGCTGCAAGGTACATTGGTCAAAGTTTCATGATTACTTTATCCCACGCAAATCGTTTACCCGTAACTATTCAATATCCTTATGAAAAATTAATCACCGCGGAGCGTTTCCGCGGTCGAATCCATTTTGAATTTGATAAATGTATTGCTTGTGAAGTATGCGTTCGTGTATGTCCTATAGATCTACCCGTTGTTGATTGGAAATTGGAAACTGATATTCGCAAGAAACGGCTGCTTAATTACAGTATTGATTTCGGAGTCTGTATATTTTGTGGTAATTGCGTTGAGTATTGTCCAACGAATTGTTTATCAATGACTGAAGAATATGAACTTTCTACTTATGATCGTCACGAATTGAATTATAATCAAATTGCTTTGGGTCGTTTACCAATGTCAGTAATTGACGATTATACAATTCGAACAATTTTGAATTCGCCTCAAATAAATAAGTAAATCTCTTGATTAACGAATAATTTAGAATTACTTTACTAATAACTAATATAGAAGGAATTTAGGTTTCTTTCGTGTTGTTTGGTCAATAACTACAAATACCAACTATTGATTGGTTGGTAAGAAACGCGTCTTAATTTGGATTGAAAATCCATTAATTAATATATCCATAATTGTTTTAAAATATATAGTTTAGAATTAGAACGACTCTTTCAGATAAAGAATGAAATTAGTCCAATACAATAATAGTACTCACATTTATTCATATCCCTTAGTATTTATTTACTTAGGATTAAATTAGGAATTGCTCAAAAATCATAAAAAAAAAAAAAATTTCTGGTCGGGTCTCAATAAGGTCATGAAAAACATTTCTATTTATCTCTTATTTTACATATAATGGATTTGCCCGGACCAATACATGATTTTCTTTTAGTCTTTCTGGGATCGGTTCTTATACTAGGAGGTATGGGGGTGGTATTATTTACCAACCCCATTTATTCTGCCTTTTCATTGGGACTGGTTCTTGTTTGTATATCCTTATTCTATATTCTATTAAACTCTTATTTTGTAGCTGCTGCACAACTTCTTATTTACGTGGGAGCTATAAATGTTTTAATCGTATTTGCTGTGATGTTCATGAATGGTTCAGAATATTACAAAGATTTGAATCTTTGGACCATTGGGGATGTGGTTACTTTGCCAATTTGTACAAGTATTTTTGTTTTACTCATGATTATTATTACGGATACGTCATGGTACGGAATTATTTGGACTACAAGATCAAACCAGATTATAGAGCAAGATTTGATAAGTAATAGTCAACAAATTGGAATTCATTTATCAACAGATTTTTTTCTTCCATTTGAATTCGTTTCGATAATTCTTTTAGCCGCTTTGATAGGTGCAATTGCCGTGGCGCGACAGTAAAAAATTTATAGAATTAGCAATGCACATTAAACTCTGTTCGGTTTTATTCCATTACATTTATTTCCCTTTAATTAAAGATTGTTTATGTCTAAATTAATCCCTTTAATTAAAGATTGTTTATGTCTAAATTAATTAAAGATTGTTTATGTCTAAAATAGAAATTATTCAATCTATTCTATATAACAATAGAAAATCTGCCTTTGTTCCGTACTTTTTTTTATTCTAGTCAATTGAATCTGTTGAATTGCTGTTCAGTTCATATTGAAATGAATCGAAATTGATAAGGAGTTGGTCAATGATGCTCGAACATGTACTTGTTTTGAGTGCCTACTTATTTTCTATCGGTATCTATGGATTGATCACGAGCCGGAATATGGTTAGAGCCCTTATGTGTCTTGAACTTATACTGAATGCGGTTAATATGAATTTCGTAACATTTTCTGATTTTTTTGATAGTCGCCAATTAAAAGGAAATATTTTCTCAATTTTTGTTATAGCTATTGCAGCCGCTGAAGCAGCTATTGGCCCGGCTATTGTTTCATCAATTTATCGTAACAGAAAATCAACTCGTATCAATCAATCGAATTTGTTGAATAAGTAGTATTAATCATATAAATTCTAATATTCATAAATTAGAATTACCATGACCATACATTACGTAATAATACATGTTTTCAAAAATGTAAGAAATTAAAGTATCTTGGCTCTATCGCATGAGTCAATCCAGAAGTAGATTGATTAGAAAAATTATGATAAATTATTGATTCATCTGGTGTCTAAATATATGATTCATTTACAAGTTTACTAGATCGAAACTTTCTGACATTCAAAAATTTATAGATCCAAATGTCACATTCAGTAAAGATTTATGATACGTGTATAGGGTGTACTCAATGCGTGCGCGCCTGCCCAACGGATGTATTAGAAATGATACCTTGGGACGGGTGTAAAGCTAAGCAAATTGCTTCTGCTCCAAGAACAGAGGACTGTGTCGGTTGTAAGAGATGTGAATCCGCCTGTCCGACAGATTTCTTGAGTGTTCGAGTTTATTTATGGCATGAAACAACTCGAAGTATGGGTCTGGCTTATTAATACGTTCCAGAAAACCCTACTTGAATACATTTGATTTTTTTACCTTTACCGACAAAAACCCGCGCTCAAAAACTTTTTATTTTGAGCACGGGTTTTTCTGGTCCAAGTTTATCTTGTTTTTACCATGAATAATTTTCCTTGGTTAACGCTAGTTGTAGTTTTGCCAATATTCGCGGGTTCCTTAATTTTCTTTCTCCCTCATAGAGGAAATAAGATCATTCGGTGGTATACTATATGTATATGCATAGTGGAACTCCTTCTAACAACCTATGCATTCGGTTATCGTTTCCAATTGGATGATCCATTAATGCAACTGACAGAGGATTATAAATGGATCGATTTTTTTGATTTTTACTGGAGATTGGGAATAGATGGAATTTCTATAGGACCCATTTTACTGACAGGATTTATCACAACTTTAGCTACTTTAGCGGCTCGGCCGATTACTCGAGATTCCCGACTATTCCATTTTCTGATGTTAGCAATGTATAGCGGTCAAATAGGACCATTTTCTTCTCGAGACCTTTTACTTTTTTTCATCATGTGGGAGTTAGAATTAATTCCAGTTTATCTACTTCTATCCATGTGGGGGGGAAAGAAACGTTTGTATTCAGCTACAAAATTTATTTTGTACACTGCAGGAAGTTCCGTTTTTTTATTAATGGGAGTTTTGGGTATTGGTTTATATGGTTCCAATGAACCAACATTAAATTTTGAAACATCAGCTAATCAATCGTATCCTGTAGCACTGGAAATAATATTCTATATTGGATTTCTTATTGCTTTTGCTGTCAAATCACCGATCATACCCTTACATACATGGTTACCAGACACCCATGGAGAGGCACATTACAGTACTTGTATGCTTTTAGCCGGAATCTTATTAAAAATGGGAGCGTATGGATTGGTTCGGATCAATATGGAATTATTACCACACGCCCATTCTATATTCTCTCCCTGGTTGATTATAGTAGGCACAATTCAAATAATCTATGCAGCTTCAACATCTCCCGGTCAGCGTAATTTAAAAAAAAGAATAGCCTACTCTTCTGTATCTCATATGGGTTTCATAATTATAGGAATTGGTTCTATAAGCGATACAGGACTCAACGGAGCCATTTTACAAATAATCTCTCACGGATTTATTGGCGCTGCGCTTTTTTTCTTGGCCGGAACGAGTTATGATAGAATACGTCTTGTTTATCTCGACGAAATGGGCGGAATGGCTATCGCAATTCCAAAAATATTCACGACTTTCAGTATCTTATCAATGGCTTCTCTTGCATTACCGGGCATGAGCGGTTTTGTTGCCGAATTGTTAGTTTTTTTTGGAATACTTACTAGTCAAAAATATCTTTTAATGACAAAAATATTAATTACTTTTGTAATGGCAATTGGAATGATATTAACTCCTATTTATTCATTATCTATGTTACGCCAGATGTTCTATGGATACAAGCTTTTTAATGCCCCAAACTCTTATTTTTTTGATTCTGGACCGCGAGAATTATTTGTTTCGATCTCTATCCTTTTACCTGTAATAGGTATTGGCGTTTATCCCGATTTCGTTTTATCATTATCAGTTGACAAGGTCGAAGCTATTATATCCAATTATTTTTTTCGATAGTTTTTGTGAGTAAACCAAAAAATGAAACTGAAATCCCATGATTTTAAAAATGGTTGATTGTACAATAAAAAAATGAGTCTTTTATATTCTTTTAAGTAAAATAAAAAAATTGGAATTCTATTATAACTAGATATCTTTTGAATTTGTGAGAACCATTTGAATCAAGTAATGGAAATGATTCAAATGGTTCTTGATTGTTTCCATGAAGTTTTCGTATATATACCTGTATGCCGTCCTATGTTTATATTCGTCAAGTCTTTTATTCAATTAGATGTTAATGTAAATGAACCATAACTATGCAACCCTATTCCTAATAGATTAACCCCAAAATAGCATATCCAAATTATAAGAAAGCCCATTGAGGCCACAATTGCAGAATTTACACTTTCAAAATTTTTATTTGTTCTAATATGTAAATAAATAGCGAATATGGTCCAAGTAATAAATGCCCAAGTCTCCTTTGGATCCCAATTCCAATAGGATCCCCATGCTTCATTAGCCCATACTGCTCCCGAAAGAATACCTACGGTTAAAAGGATAAACCCTAGACTAATAATACGATAACTCCAACGATCCAATTGTTGAATCAATTGATACCTGTAATAATTTTGAGACGAAATAAAAGAAGTGTTTCGTAAGACATTGTTTCTTTCGTTCACGTATTGAATCTCACTAAAGTAAACTGACTCATTTTCGAAATTATTGCTTTTACAAAAAATCCTTATGAATTTTCGAAATGTAATGACTAGAAGAGCTAGTGATAATAATGATCCACACAAAAGAGCTGCATAGCTCAATACCATCATACTTACGTGCATCATTAACCAATGGGATTGGAGAGCGGGTACTAATATCGCGGATTGATGCATTTCAGTTAAAAGGCCCGAAGTAGCAAAACCTTGAGTAAAAATAGCACTTGGCGCGGTTATTGCGCTTAAATGGTTTTTATGTTTTTTAAGTTTTTTAAAATACGGAATAATATGAATAATGGAAAAACTCCACGAAAGAAAAATTAATGATTCATATAAATCACTTAATGGTAAATGCCTCAAATACATCCAACGAGTAACTAATAATCCTGTTATGCAGAAAAAAGTCGCTATCATCCCCTTTTCTGACGAATCATCTAGTCCTACGATTTCATCGACTAATAAAATTATCAAATGAATTGTAATTACAATTGAAACGATCGAAAAGGATATATGAGTTAATATATGCTCTAAAGTTGAAAATATCATAAAAATTATTAAATTAATAAGGGCGTCCCTCAATTATAGGAATTGAAATCGGGAATTGAATTCATTATAGGACTTACTCTTTTAGAAGATGCCATGCCGCCACTCGGACTCGAACCGAGATGCTCTAGCACTGCTTCCTAAGAGCAGCGTGTCTACCGATTTCACCATAGCGGCTTATTCGAAATCATAATAACCTATTTTTATTCAATCGTCGAGCTTGAAGGAGTTAATTCAATCCAATATTTTTTTTAGGAAACCATTCAAATTGATGAATAAAAACTTGTTTAAAAATTAGGGATTAAAACGTTTTCGTTAACGTTTTTATTTAACTGAACTAACAATGTATTTTTTCGTAGGCTATTACTTTATGCTCTCCTAAAACTAAAATGTAACAGTTGTAACTAGATAATTTTTACTTCAATCCCTGGATATAAGTAAAAAAAATGTTCGGCCTCGTTTGCATTTTTTAATGATTAATTTCTTTTATCATTTATTTTATTAATCTAAAATAAAAAATGAATTTTATCGATTAATAATTTTTATATAACACAATTTCAGCGATACACTCAAAAGATTTATGTAAATATTTGCATAGTTAGGTTGCGTTAGGATTTTTTGTTGTGTAGAGAATTTGCGTTAAGATTTAGCAAAACCATTAAGTTAGGTATTTGGGATGGTCGTATCAATCATATAAAAAAATTTCGTATAGAAATTGTACCATACTTCAAAATATTTTCTAAATTTTTTAATTAATATATATATATTATATCTTGATCGATCTTCCAATCGAAACATAGGATCTAAAAAAGATCACTCAAAATTGGCGCATTCGTCATATAACTACCTAAAAATGTAAACGGGGCTTTTATTAATTTAATTGGGTTTTTTATTAATTTAATTGGGTTTAAGGAATTTATATAGTGATAATAATTTCTAAAACCCAAAATAATGATTTAAAAGAATAATGATTTAAAAGATTATAAAAAACATTTTAAACTTAATCAATTAGTTTCAACGACCTCTTCTTTATAATATAAAATAAAAAATATAACTAAAAAAAAATTCTGTTTATTATTGAGTAAGGGCGATGGGGAAAGTGATAATCCCCATCCGGAAAATGATAAAACATACTAAAATGAAAGGCGAAACCTTGCGCTTGCGTTTACCCTTTTTTCAAACAAAAAAGTACCGTTCATTTTTAGAATTCAGTAGACAACAGAATTCTTATCTATATCAGAAACGAAAGAAAAATTTGGCTTCAAATTAAAGTAAAACAAATTAAATTTTATATTCGTTTAAATTAAAACATTATGAGACTCATTCTTTTTTATTTATTTTTTTTTTAATGTATATTGTTTATATTGTAATTTATCTTATATATTAATATTTATTCTTTTACTATACTATTATGATGTTAATATTAATTATAATTGATAAATATTATTTATCATTTTTATAACTTATAAATCTTATAAATAAACTATAAACAAAATTATATAACTTTATTAGTTATTAGAACGATTCAGATTATTTATTTGTTACACAAAAAAAACTTTTAGAACTCCCGGTAGAAAGAGATTTCGCTAACGAAAAAGCTTTCAATGCTGCCCTATATCCCTTCCTTTTCCAAATATTTTTACGAATACGTTTTTTTGAAATAGAGGTGCGCTTTTTTGGAACTGCCATTAAAAAGTTATAATAGGTTTTTCGGTTGGATGTGAAAGACATCTATTGTTCAAAATCAATTGTTCTTTACTATTCTCTATCTATTTTTTCTCTAAATTAGACTCCCCCCAAAAAGGGGGGGTAAAAATCACATAAAATATTAATAAGAACGATAAGGTACACTATGCCAAATAGATTGAAGTTGATAAAATAAAAAAAAATAAAAAAAAAAAAAGAAAGATTGTCCGTTTTGTTTTCTTTCTATTTTCGTCGTGTTACATTTATACATGCAATAAAAAAATCTAAAAGTTTAATAACCCAACCCTTCTCCCGCTTAATTAAAAAATAAAAAAACTTTTTTTTCTATTATATTAATTAATTTAATATTAATTTAATTGGTCAAGCTCGAAGAAAGAGTCCACAAAATTTTAATTATCAAAAGAGATTAGTAGTTAATCTGTTAAAGGATACAAAATACATAATTTAAAGGCATTTTATTTGCCCCTTTTTTTTTCCGTAAAATTAAAGTGTTGGATATCATAGCATTTCCTACAAATAGCTTTTATTGTAATGGAAGACAAACAATTAGTTACAAAACAAATTGGTTAATGATTCTAAATAACCGAATTACAATAAATAGTTTTAGTTATGGGCTTTATGATTCATATCAAATACTGTTTTTGGTATAATTATTTATCCTTGTTCTATAGATATAAAAAAATTATTGTAATACGTAATAATTAAAATGAAAATTCGAATTTTCATTTTTTATCTTCATAAAATTTTATTTAAAAATTTGAATTTAATATTAACAATTCAGTATTAATAAAATTAAATACGTATTTTTTTTTCACTAGTGACTTATTTATATCATTTGACCAATTGCAACCTCTTGATTTTAAATATTTGAAGTAGTTTGGAAAGATTCAGAATAATTAAGGCTAGAAAATTCTATTTAAGTTTTATTTTATATATCTTAATTTTTTTTTATTAACCGACCCCTTTCAAAAGAAAAGAAATAAGAACCGGTGACTCAGAAACAATTAATTAAGATAATTTTTTTTTTTTTTTTTTTTTATGGAATATACATATCAATATTCATGGATTATACCTTTCATTCCACTTCCAGTTCCTATCTTAATTGGAACAGGACTTCTACTTTTTCCAACGGCAACAAAAAATCTTCGCCGTATGTGGGCTTTTCCTAGTGTTTTATTATTAAGTATAGTTATGGTTTTTTCAGCCCTTTTTTCTATTCAGCAAATAAATAAGAATTCTGTCTATCAATATGTATGGTCTTGGACCATCAATAATGATTTTTCTTTAGAATTTGGCTGCTTGGTTGATCCACTTACTTCTATTATGTCGATATTAATCACTACTGTTGGAATTATGGTTCTTATTTATAGTGACAATTATATGTCTCATGATCAGGGATATTTGAGATTTTTTGCTTATATGAGTTTTTCCAATACTTCAATGTTGGGATTAGTTACTAGTTCTAATTTGATACAAATTTATATTTTTTGGGAATTAGTTGGAGTGTGTTCTTATCTATTAATAGGTTTTTGGTTCACACGACCCAGTGCCGCGAATGCTTGTCAAAAAGCGTTTGTAACTAATCGTGTCGGGGATTTTGGTTTATTATTAGGAATTTTTGGTTTTTATTGGATAACAGGTAGTTTCGAATTTCGGGATTTGTTTGAAATATTCAATAACTTGGTTTATAATAATGAAGTTAATTTTTTATTTGTTACTTTATGCGCCTCCCTATTATTTGCCGGCGCTGTTGCTAAATCCGCCCAATTTCCCCTTCATGTATGGTTACCTGATGCCATGGAAGGGCCTACCCCCATTTCGGCTCTTATACATGCCGCTACTATGGTAGCAGCAGGAATTTTTCTTGTAGCTCGGCTTCTTCCTCTTTTCATAGTTATACCTTACATTCTAAATCTAATAGCTTTGATAGGTATAATAACATTATTTTTAGGAGCCACTTTAGCTCTTGCTCAAAAAGATATTAAGAAAAGCTTAGCTTATTCTACAATGTCTCAATTGGGTTATATGATGTTAGCTCTAGGTATGGGGTCTTATCGAGCTGCTTTATTTCATTTGATTACTCATGCTTATTCGAAGGCATTGTTGTTCTTAGGATCTGGATCAATTATTCATGCGATGGAAGCTATTGTTGGGTATTCTCCAGATAAAAGTCAGAATATGGTTCTTATGGGCGGTTTAAGAAAACATGTACCAATTACAAAAACTGCTTTTTTATTGGGTACACTTTCTCTTTCTGGTATTCCACCCCTTGCTTGTTTTTGGTCCAAAGATGAAATTCTTAATGATAGTTGGTTGTATTCACCTATTTTTGCAATAATAGCTTGGTCCACAGCAGGATTAACTGCATTTTATATGTTTCGGATCTATTTACTTGCTTTTGAAGGACATTTAAACGTTTATTTTCAAACTTACAGTGGCAAAAAAAGTAGTTCGTTCTATTCAATGTCTCTATGGGGTAAAGATAAAGAAGGACCCGAAATTATTAAAAAAAATTTGCGTTTATTATATTTATTAACGACGAAAAACAATGAAAAAACTTATTTTTTAAACACATATCGAATTAATAGTAATGAAAATAGTAATGAAAATGTAAGAAGCACGGTGCAGCCTTTTATTAGTATTACTCATTTTGGCACTAAAAGCACTTTCTCATATCCCCATGAGTCAGACAATACTATGTTATTTCCGATGCTTGTATTAGTTTTATTTACGTTGTTCGTTGGAGTCATAGGAATTCCTTTCTTCAATCAGGAAGGAATAGATTTGGATATATTATCCAAATTGTTAAGTTCATCCATCAATCTTTTACATCAAAATAACAAAAATTCGGTGGATTGGTATGAATTTATCACAAATGCAATTTTTTCAGTTAGTATAGCTTCTTTCGGAATCCTTATATCGTCTTTTTTATATAAGCCTGTTTATTCATCTTTACAAAATTTGAATTTATTTAATTCATTTGTTAACAGCGTTCCTAATAAAATTCAAATTTTAGGGGATAAAATAATAAATGTAATATATGATTGGTCATATAATCGTGGTTACATAGATGGTTTTTATGTACTATTCTTAACTAAAGGTATAAGAAGATTGGCTGAACTAACTCATTTTTTTGATAGACGAGTAATTGATGGAATTACAAATGGAGTCGGTATTGCGAGTTTTTTCGTAGGAGAGGGTATCAAATATGTAGGGGGCGGTCGAATTTCTTCTTATCTTTTAGTGTATGTATCTTATG